GTGTGATCCCCCCTAAACAATAAAATATGTTGACATGAGGAGGAACATATTTACTAGTTATATCATCTGCAATCGCTTGAATCTCGAGACGTTCCTCAAACCAATCATATACTTTATTGAGATAGGTAACCCAAAACCAAGAAACTCCCCTCGGAGAACCGTATATGAGAATTTCATCTCGTACGGCTCAAGCAGAAACATACAAATGTTGATTTCAACAGATATGTAATAGAAAGTTCAAAACTTCTTAGCTTAGCCGCTTGATTTACTCCGACCCAAAGATACGAAGTAAAAAAAAATTGGAAATCTATTCTTTGTATTTTTTGTATGATAAGGCCTAAAAATATCAAGTTGGCTCATACGTCTTTTTTGATGTTGATTATTACAGGCCTCTTGAATCTTCTCTTTCCTATTTATTTTTAATTTGATTTCTTGTTTTTTTGTAATGTGTATTGACTCTTATTTAACTATTTATTTATCTTTTTTAACTATTATATATATTTGGTATAGGAATTCACTTGTTGAGATCCCATGAATCAATTGAAACTCCAGATTCATACTAGAACCACGATGATTTAATAAAGCCAAGCCTCAAGCCAAGCTAAACTCAAGGGTTCTCTGAGTAAGAACACTTTCATAATCACTTATTCAATGAATGTATGTTATGACTCAACAAAATCTAGATCTAGAAAAGGAGTTGTCCTTCGGTAAAAAAAAAAGTAAGTCTGAAAGAAGAAAAATCGTTTGATTTAGGAAATATTTATTTGAAATTTTTGGAGTCCGGTTTCGAGGTCCGAATATTAGTTATGAATCATAGTTTTCGTATTTCTTTTCTTGATCTATTCTATATTACATGGATTTCGTGTTCCAGATACTAGAATAATTATCCGACGAAATAGACTCATCTTGATAGAGATGACAGAACTATTCTCTGTATTATTAATAGGATCAATTATAACAAGTCACACACTCATATTCCGGAGATACCGAAACAAATAAATTCCACGGTCGAACTACCAGAATGGTCTAGAAATCAAAGTTTTAAGTTTAAGTAAAGTAATTTTTTTTTTACTAGTACTTCATAGTTCTTATTAAAGTTAACTCATTGCAATTCCATCCAGTAAAACGGAAGAATTATAAATTTCCAAAATAATAGATAGAAATACCGCAAATAGGGCCATAGCGACCCCCATTAGTGGTGTAGTCCCCCAGCCCGGAGCTACTTTACCATATTCCGAATTCAGTGGTTTCAATAAATTCCCTACGGTAGTTCGTCTTGGCCCAGATCTAGAACTATCCTCGACGGTTTGTGTAGCCATAAATCCTATTTATTTAATCATTGGTTGAGATCTGTTGACTTTGTATACCATTTCGTTGTAGTTGTAAATAAACGATCTTATTATAGATCCATTGTATTGTGATCTTGAAATTGTCTAAAAATGGAAATAGCAACCCTAATCGCCATCTTTATATCTGGTTTACTTGTAAGCTTTACTGGGTACGCCTTATATACCGCTTTTGGGCAACCCTCTCAACAACTAAGAGATCCATTCGAAGAACACGGGGACTAGTTGAAGTAATGAGTCTCCCATATAGGGTAGGGAGACTCATTACTTCAATTGAAATAATGAAAAATTATTTTACTTTTTTAGTTGGAACCTTAGGCGGTTCTCGAAAAAAGATAGCGAAAAAAATTATCCCTAAAGTAGAGACTAAAAGGAATGTATAAACCAATGCTTCCATAGATTCGATCGTGGTTTACAATTATAGCTTCCACACCTATTCATTTGGCATCATTTACCATATAGTATAAAATATAAATATAAAGAAAAGGAAAAGAAAAGATAGTGATTCAAGTCAAGATTTCTTAAGTACTCTAACCCTATGTCAAATAAAAAAAAGAGGCGAAAGATACCAGAGCAATCTTGTATCAGACTACTTGTCTCCTTGTAGTTGGATCTCCTATTTTTTGGAATGCTCCAAATTCCACTTGAGCATCCAAATCTGGATCAATACCAGCAAAAACATCTCTGAACAAGGTTCTAGCGCCATGCCAAATGTGTCCGAAAAAGAAGAGCAAAGCAAACGTAGCATGACCAAAAGTGAACCAACCCCTTGGACTGCTACGAAAAACGCCATCAGATTTCAAAGTAGCCCGATCTAATTCAAAAATTTCACCTAATTGGGCACGTCTAGCATATTTTTTAACAGTCACAGGATCACTATAACTGACTCCATTGAGTTCGCCACCATAGAACTCAACAGTTACACCTACTTGTTCAACACTATACTTTGATTCTGCTCTCCTAAAAGGAACATCGGCTCTCACAATTCCGTCTCCATCCACCAAAACCACCGGAAATGTTTCAAAAAAAGTAGGCATACGACGTACAAAAAGCTCGCGCCCTTCTTTATCTCTAAAGACAGGGTGCCCTAACCATCCAACAGCTATTCCATCCCCGTTATCCATTGACCCTGCTCTGAATAATCCCCCTTTTGCCGGATTATTACCAATGTAATCATAAAAAGCTAATTTTTCGGGAATTTTAGACCAAGCTTCCGATAAACTTAGATTTTCGTCTAGTCCGGTGCTAACTCTTCGGTATATTTCTTGCTGAAAGTATCCTTGATCCCACTGATAACGAGTGGGACCAAATAATTCGATTGGAGTTGTTGCTGAACCATACCACATAGTTCCAGCAACAACGAAAGCTGCAAAAAAAACAGCAGCGATACTACTGGAAAGTACAGTTTCAATATTGCCCATACGCAATCCTTTGTATAGACGTTGAGGCGGACGGACACTAAGATGGAATAAGCCCGCTAATATGCCCAATGTACCCGCTGCAATATGATGAGAGGCAATTCCTCCGGGAACAAAAGGATCAAAGCCTTCCGCGCCCCATGCAGGACTTACAGGTTGTACTTTTCCGGTTAGTCCATAAGGATCGGACACCCATATTCCAGGACCATACAAACCTGTTACATGAAATGCGCCAAAACCAAAGCAAGCCAACCCTGAGAGAAATAAATGAATTCCAAAGATCTTAGGCAAATCCAAAGAAGGTTTGCCCGTACGTTCATCGCAGAATATTTCTAGGTCCCAATACACCCAATGCCAGATAGCTGCCAAGAAGCACAAACCAGAAAACACAATATGTGCCCCTGCCACACCTTCATAACTCCAAATACCTGGATTCGTTATAGTTCCCCCTGAAATACTCCAACCACCCCACGAATTGGTTATTCCTAAACGAGTCATGAAGGGTATAACGAACATACCTTGTCTCCACATTGGATCGAGAGCGGGGTCAGAGGGATCAAAAACCGCTAATTCGTATAAAGCCATCGAACCGGCCCAACCAGCAACTAGGGCTGTATGCATTATATGGACCGAAAGTAATCGACCAGGATCATTCAATACGACAGTATGAACACGATACCAAGGCAAACCCATGGAAATACCCCTTTATCAAAAAAAAACTAGACACTATGTCACTTTATTTTATCGCATTGGAATTGGAAAAGACTATACTATGTACCTAACTTTTCAGTAGATTCTGTATGAGAAAAGGTTAATATTTATTCCGTTCCATTGAAAATAAGGGAAAAATTCTGTTCGTAAGAACAAAGAGAAGCGGATCTATTCTATACCCGATAAGTACCAATACGCAATGGGAGGATTACTCCTACTTTCGGGAAACAAATACATAGATACTTGTTTATCATTCCAACGATTGATACGTTAGTTAAATTTTCTCTTTATTCATTCTGTCTTACTCTATAAACCTTTCAATATAAACCTTTCAATCTATGTATAAAAATCTATGTATAAAATACAATAAAGAGAAAAAGAGATAAAGATGATAAAGCCATTGTTACGTTTCCATATTAACGCGAAGTATAGTACTCAATTTTGTCTTTAAATTAATGCCCGTTGGTGTTCCAAAAGTACCTTTTCGGAATCCCGGAGAGGAAGATGCAACTTGGGTTGAGTTATAGTGCGACTTGTCAGACATATTGAGTCATATGGAATTTACCCGTTTTCTCCCCCGATCGAGATATCCTCTGTTTCGCCCAAGAAATATTGTATTGAGGGAAGCATCAATCATTCGGAGCGTGAAGTGTAATTAGATCAATTTATTTATATTTGCATTTTGGGATCCATATTATCAATTAGGAGGATTTATGGTTCACTTGGAAAATGGAAAAATAAAAATAAAGTATTCAGGCTCCGTTCAGAAAATACCAAATCGGTAATATATGTATGATTATTACTTGTATTATAAAGGATTCTTATCCTTACTATATTATTATAAGTAAGATGAGTTACTATAAGAGTGATTTCAAACGTCCAACCAATAACCAACAGAATAGCATGATGAATACATCAAATAGTTGAGTTGGGAAAAGACATGAAACGAATTGAAAAAAAAAGAAGTGGTACTGAGATTATTTGCCCTATATGTGCAAATAAAATTCGGACAGATCTTTTCCCGGAGTAGAACATGAACCTAAAAGAATTGCAAGGGCCCATTCAGGAACAAGAAAATTGCATCGTGATTTGAATATCGATGAAATAATACATCAATGAGAGAGATTAGTTCAATTTCTATAAGTTCAATAAATTCTTTTTTTATAGGTAAGGAAGCGAGAACACATCTCATGTTTTTTGAAAAATGGAAGAAAAACGTTTTTTTTAGAAAAACCTATTTTTAGAAAAACCTATTAAGTTAAAGAAAAAAGAAATAGAACAAGAATCGACACATTGATTCTTTTTTCTCCATTTCATTTTGATTTTGAACCGTATGCATCCAAAGGTGCGTGTACGGCTCCTAAAGGACTAAAGGATAGGATTTTGTCCTAATCAACCGACTTTATCGAGAAAGATTACTTTTTTTAGGACAAGAGGTCAAGGAGGAGATCTCGAATACTATTGTTGGTCTCATGGTATATCTCAGTATAGAAGATCAGACTAGGGATCTTTATTTATTTATAAACTCTCCCGGCGGATGGGTAATATCAGGAATAGCTATTTTTGATACTATGCAATTTGTGACGCCCGACGTGCATACAATATGCATGGGAATAGCCGCTTCAATGGCATCTTTCATCCTGGTCGGAGGAGAAATTACCAAACGTCTAGCATTCCCTCACGCTCGGCGCCAATGAGTTTTGATTTGAAAAAAAAAAGAAACACTATGCCTTCGCCATATTGAATATGAATAATAAGTAATAATAGCATGGCACTTCGAGTTCGATCTAAACAAACCATTATTTTATTTTATTGTTTTTTCATAACATGAGATTTTGTATCGAGATAGTAGTATGAAACAAAGGGTATTTCCGATTTGTTGATTTTATGTGTCGGGAGTACATTTCAGCGTCACAAACTTTTTTTCTTCCACACTAGAAGTCTCTTTTTGATATTCATCTTATGAAAGAGTACGAAAAAAAATAAATTTTCCTTATTTGATCGTATCAGAAGGGAACTTTGGGATTGCTAAATCATAGATAAGATATAGATATCTATATAAAGCAACAGAACCATCATAGTATTTTTTACTCCTACGAAAGGAAGGGTGGTAAATGGATAATTCAACGATCTGAATCAGATAAATTATATTTCTTCGATAGACATAGAAGAGAAGAATAAAGTAAATTCCATTGCGGAGCCGTATGCAACATAGAAATGCCCGTACGGTTGTTCAATTCCATTTTCTTCTTTTTATTTTTTTTATCCTTTAATTTAGCCCAATCATGCGAGATAGAAGAACCTGTTATATCAATAACATTAGGTTAGGATTATGATTCATCAACCTGCTAGTTCTTTTTATGACGGAAGATCAGGGGACTTTTTCAGGGAAACGAGACAGATAGTGAAACTTCGCGAAACCCTCACAAAGGTTTATGTACAAAGAACAGGTATGCCTCTTTGGGTTGTAGCCCAAGACATGGAAAGAGATATTTTTATGTCAGCAACAGAAGCCCAAGCTCACGGCATTGTTGATCTTGTAGGGGCGGATCCTGAGGATTTCGAGGATTTTTTATTGTAAATCTATTTCAAACCGTAATTTAATTTTCTGTGATTTTATATTGAATAGAAAAAATAGATAATCATTAATTATCAGATTAATTCTCAGGTTAAGATCGATCTAAACCAACCCATTCCATTCTAATTTCTAATTATATATACAACGTATATATATATATACGACATGCCAACTATTAAACAACTTATTAGAAATGCAAGACAGCCAATAAGAAATGTTACGAAATCTCCCGCTCTTAGAGAATGTCCTCAGCGTCGAGGAACATGTACTAGGGTGTATGTGCGACTCGTTCAGATCATGAGTTCGAACAAATACAAATCATAAAATTTTTCCAGTATTACTGAACGGCACCAATGAATAGAGTAAATGGAAAAGATTTTTCATATATCTATATTGTGTATTGTGTATGGAATTTATGGTTTCCATTGGTGTAAATCCAATCACCTAAATTTGAGATGAAAAGCAATTCCCCATAGGTAGTAAATAGTTATCCATTAAGCGGAGGAAATGGTATCATAAGAAGCAAAAAGATTATGCTCCCATTGTTAAAAGAACGGACTAAGAGGGTCAGCTACCTAGCCAACTTTCCTAATTAAATGCCGTTACTGTATAGATAACTCTTATTGTGAAAAGAGCTATTACTCTATAATTGATAATTGATGGGTAGAGCCAAAGAGTGTGAACTATACAAGTTCACAATACCATTTGATTAAATGAAAGAAGAATTGATTAAATGAAAGAAGAAGCTCCGGTGTATAGAGAGGACCTCGCCGTTTAAGAAATAACCATAGAAACGAAGGAACCCACTTTTTTTAGTATCATTAGAATTTATTATTTTCAGGTGAAATGCCCGAAAGGAATAAAAAATGGTGGTAAGGAAGGTTATAGTAGCAAAAGCCATTCGAATTCATATTTTATATATCGGAATAATCCGTTTTGTTATTCATCGACCAAGGGGGATAAAAGGATGGCTGAAAGAATAGAAATCAATTAGTTATTCATTAAGGTTTTTTAATTTGATTCAATGACAAGAGTTAGACGGAGATATATAGCTCGTAGACGTCGAACAAAAATTCGTTTTTTTGCGTCAACCTTTAGAGGGGCTCATTCGAGACTTATTCGAACGATTACTCAACAAAAAATTAGAGCTTTGGCTTCCTCTCATCGAGATAGAGGCAGGCAAAAGAGGGATTTTCGTCGTTTGTGGATCACTCGGATAAATGCAATAACTCGCGAAAAGTCGGTATTGTATAGTTATAGTAGATTAATACATAATCTGTACAAGAAGCAATTGCTTCTTAATCGTAAAATACCTGCACAAATAGCTATATCAAATAAGAATTATCTTTACATGATTTCCAACAAGATCATCAAATCAAATTCAAATAAAGTAGATTATAAAGTCATGTACAGTAAAGGAATGATTGAAACGAAACAGAATTCCCCGGAGTGACTTCTCCGGGAAGATAGAATAAAAATCACTTAAAAAAAAAAAAAAAATAAGTAATAGGAACGAACGAACATGTTTAAAAAAAATGGGAATTTTTTTTTTCTTTTAACACCGGAACCCACTCTTATAGATTCTAGGCCTTTTCGAACAAAAAACACATCTGAGCTTGAGTTACGATTGGAGTTTGGAGTCAATCGAGGAGTATGTCTATTTTTTTTTTCTAGGACGAGTAATTCGAGTTCGGGGGATCGACTCCGATTTTTTATTCTTAAATAGTCTCTCATTATTAAGAAAGGGTAACAAAGATAAAATACGGGCTTGCTTTATAGCAATAGTAATTAATCGTTGTTGTTTCAAAGTCAATCTATTCACCCGTCTAGATAATATTTTCCCTTGTTCACTAATAAATCGACTAATTAAACTCATGTTTCTATAATCGATTCGATCCCCCGATCTAATTGGGGTCAAACGCCTACGAAAAGATCGTTTGGATTTGCGAAAAGATTGCTTGGATTTACGAAAAGATTGTTTGGATTTATCCATGGTTTATTCCTTATCTCTAAAATTCTATTTCTTTATTTTATTTACTTCAGATCCTACCAAAATAGGCTTTGATTTGTATGCATAATGTATACACATTATTCATATTCTATATTAAAAATGAAAATTAAATATATGTTAAGCTCTTTTTCTTCTTTGACTTGAAAAGAACACATGTGTTCCGTTCAATCTATTTCTTGATTTCCCCATGAATCGTATGCTTGTGACAATAGCGACAAAATTTTCTCAATTCTAATCGACCAGGCGTATTGTGTCGATTCTTTTGAGTAATATATCTAGAAATACCCGGTGATTCCTTATTGACATCATTTCGGGCACAACTGGTACATTCTAAAATAACTATAACTCTTACATCCTTACCCTTAGCCATAAACCCCCTTTGAATTTTGTATCGGCTTAACTCTTACATTTTCGATCCGAGCTGAAGAAGAAGAAGAAAACAAAAATAAATTAAATAGAAGTTACTAACTAGAAATGGAATTTTCTAAAAATTTCGTTGCAATTATCATTAAATTCTTATTTATTCAAATTTAAAAATTAATATTAATGTAATTAAGTAAAAATTTTCATTTTATATTTTATAGAGTAATAAAATAATAATTTTATGAAGTAATAATTAAGTAATACAATTTCTTTCTAACTATCAATTGTTCCTATCCTAAATCCACTAAATTATTATTCTTATTTAATTTAAGTATCTTCTTTCTATGCTATGATTTCGCGGAACCCTCCCTAGACTGGATCCACATTTAAATTTTAGGTCTCCCAAATTCGATCTTCGATCTATCACATTTTTGTTGAGGTTCCATACACTTTTTTTCTTTTCTCCCTATCCTAAAGCTAAGGAACTGAAATGAAAGAACTGAAAAAGGAGGGAGGAAATTCGAAATTTGAGTCATGTAGAATTGTATCTCTAATTTTATTCATTTCTTCACATAATCAATAACTAGAATCAAAAAAATGGGAATGACAAGGCATCCGGGAATAAACGATTAATCTCTATCAATAGGCCTGCTAAAGACCCAAACCATAGAGTACTTAGCACAGGTGCTACGGAGAGATATGTTTTTATATCTCGCATTGAAAATCCTCCTTTCCTATGGATTGTAATACATATGTGTATATGGTCAGATGTTGTAGTTCAAGATCATTTGTATTTATTTTACACAGAATTCCGAACTAAATGCTAAAATAGATATGTACAATTAATCAATAGATTAGATTTTCATCTAATCCCCTGTTCCTGAACATTACTGATAAAACTTTTTTATACGTTAGGTTTCAGATGTATATAATTCTTATATTTATGATATGTATAAGATTTTCTTATATGAAACCAAAAGGAAGAGAAGAAATGATAAGAAAATTGTATATAGATGGAGGAAAAAATGAAGATATGGAAAACAAGACAGGTATTTTGTAGAATGAGACTGCCCAACAATTTGAAAAAAAAAGGGATGTAGCGCAGCTTGGTAGCGCGTTTGTTTTGGGTACAAAATGTCACGGGTTCAAATCCTGTCATCCCTACCTATTACTTCTTCTATGGACAGTAACGAGGATTAATTGAGAACGATTCAAATTGTACATAATTTTCCGTTTTTTATACTATATGTATGCAAGATGCATTGGGGTAGATTTCTTTACAGTACAGTTGTATCCCCTGTCATAAGCATAAGAAAGCGCTCTTAGTTCAGTTCGGTAGAACGCGGGTCTCCAAAACCCGATGTCGTGGGTTCAAATCCTACAGAGCGTGAGTCAGTTTATTTGATGTCGAATCACAATAAAATATTTGAACAAAAAAAAAACAAAAAAGTTTAATTGCAACTTGCATTGGACCTCCTGCGGGAAGGAGGTCAATAAAAAAGAAATAAATATTACTCAATCAAAGATCTAACTGATCACCGCGTCTGTATTGTAAATATGCGGTTACGAATAA